TATTTTGTTTTTTTGTTTTAGACGAAAAAAAATCAATGCGCTACATTAAATTTTATGTTACAATTTGGTTATCTTTATAGGCGTTTTTTTTTTATAGTCTTAAGTTCAAATTTGTCAAAAAATGTTCGTTTTTTTTGATTTTTTGATCAAAATTTGTCAAAAAATGTTTAAAAATCATGATTTTTTGTTGGTTTTTTTTTTTTTGTACTGTATTTGCGTCAGTCAATTTTTTTTCTTATAATAAAATATTTTATTATTAATATGAAAAGATCATAAATATTATAACACCAAAAATAAAAAATAGGTTTGAATATTATAAATATAATCAATATTAATTTATTTATTTTTATTAAACATTTATTATATATTAAACATATTATTAATAATAAAATATTTTATTATAATAAATTAAAATATATATATATATTATAAATAATATTATTAATTATATAACAATAATATTATATATATATATTATTATTAAATAGATTAACTATTAAATTAAACTAAATTTTATGTATATATATTATTATTAATAAAATATTTTATTATAAACAATCATCTATTTAATATTAAATTATATTAATTAAAGCTAAAATAAATATACCTATTTAAACTAAATTTATGGGGGGGGAGAGATTTTTATACTTATATTTATTTCAATATGGTTTTATAATTATTTAATTTATTGTATTTATTTATATATATATTAATTAGTTTTTACATATTGATTTTTTAGTTCCACGAGGCTCATTTCGTCAGTAAATAAATAATTAAATTAAAATTTGGTTAATTTTGGTTAGTGTTTTTCTTGCTTTTTTTTTTGTGAATATTTTGGTTCAAATTTTTTGGTTGTTTGTTTTGCTGGGGTAAGTGTGCCTGTTTAAGCTAAATTTATCGGGGGGGGATAGATTTTTTGGTTGGGGAGAGTGACAACAGTTCCACGAGGCTCATTTCGTCAGTAAATAAATAATTAAATTAAAATTTGGTTAATTTTGGTTAGTGTCTTTCTTGCTTTTTTTTTTGTGAATATTTTGGTTCAAATTTTTTGGTTGTTTGTTTTGCTGGGGTAAGTGTGCCTGATTAAGCTAAATATCTCGGGGGGGGATAGATTTTTTGGTTGGGGAGAGTGATAACAGTTCCACGAGGCTCATTTCGTCAGTAAATAAATAATTAAATTAAAATTTGGTTAATTTTGGTTAGTGTTTTTCTTGCTTTTTTTTTTGTGAATATTTTGGTTCAAATTTTTTGGTTGTTTGTTTTGCTGGGGTAAGTGTGACTGTTTAATCTAAATTTATCGGGGGGGGATAGATTTTTTGGTTGGGGAGAGTGATAACAGTTCCACGAGGCTCATTTCGTCAGTAAATAATTTGATTCTTGTTATTTAGTTAATTTAATTATTTTTTTGCATGTGAATTTTTGTGAGTTTAGTTTCTCTAAATGGGTTAATTTTAAATTTCAGTGCTTAGTTTTTATCTTTTTTAATATTTTAATTGGAGAAATTTATTTATGTCAGAATAATTTTGTGCCAGCATTCGCGGTTATACATTTTGTTTAAATTAACTTTTTCAGTTTACAGTTTTTTTATTAATTTATTTTATTTAGGTGAAATTTATATTTATTTTTTTTTTGTTACTGTTTAAGCTTTTAAAAAACCAGGATTAGATACCCTGTTATTTCGATTAATTTTTTATTTCTGGGTAGTAGTTATTTTTTTGAAATTCAATGGATCTGGCGGTTTTTAAATCTTTTCAGAGGAACCTGTAATTTAAATGATAATCCACGATTAATTTTACTTTATTTTTCTTGTATATCTCTGTCGTTGAATGTAATGATAATTCATTTTCTTTTTTTTTTAAAAATTTATGTTAGGTCAAGGTGCAGTTATAATGAAGTTTTTATGGGTTACTTTTATTTTTGTTAGTGGATTTTTTTTTTGTTGAATTTTTGAATATGGATTTGAAAGTAATTTTTTTTATTAAATTTTTTGAATTTAGCTGTTAATTATGTACATATCGCCCGTCACTCTCATAAATTGAGATAAGTCGTAACAAAGTAGGTGTACTGGAAAGTGTATCTAGAATCAGGCTTGGGTATAATTTTACTTACAATAAAATATTTTGTTGTTCGATTCAACAGAGCTTGAGTTTTCTTTTTTTTTTTTTTTTTTTTTTTTTTTTTTTTTTAAAAGTTTATTTTTCTGTTTATTATTTTATTTGAATAAATTTTTTTTAATTTAGTTTATTTTACTGTTAAGGATTATTTTTAAATTTTTTGAAGATGAATTTTTTTTTGTACCTTTTGTATCAGGGTTAATTAATTTTTTTGATTTATTTTTTTTTCCCGAATCTTTTGGGGATCTAAATATTTTTGAATTTTGTAGTTTAATATACAATTGTAAATTTTATTTAGTTTTGAAATGAAAGTCGTTCAATGTTATATCTGGTTGCTTGAGAATTTAATTTAATTAAGGATGTCTGTTTTTGATTTTTTTTTTTTTGATTTCTAATTTTTAGGGGGATAAGCTCTTAAATTTATTATAATTTTTCTTTTATTTATTTATTTGTAGGATTAGTATTTTTCAACATTTTAATTTTTTAAAAAATTGTTTTTTTTTTGTTTTTTTATTTAATTATTTATTAGGCTTTATTACTAAATTTTTTTTATTTTAACAATGATTAAATTAGTAAAATTAAAACTTTTTTTTATGAACTCGGCAAATTTTGTTTTCGCCTGTTTATCAAAAACATGTCTTCTAGTTTTTTTTGGGGGTCTGGCCTGCTCAATGATAATTTTAAATAGCCGCAGTATTTTAACTGTGCAAAGGTAGCATAATAATTAGTCTTTTAATTGAGGTCTGGAATGAATGGTTAGACGGAAAATATACTTTATTAATGAGATTTTTTTGAATTTATTTTTTAAGTTAAAATTCTTAAATTTTTTAGAGGGACGATAAGACCCTATAGATCTTTAAAATAATATTTTTTTTTTTTTTTTTGTTGTTTTAATTTAAAATTTTTTTTATTTTTTGGTTGGGGTGACTAGCAAAAATTTAAACTTTGTTTTTTTTTTACATTTATTTATGTTTTTTTGGATCCTTTATTTAGATTAAAAGATAAAGATACCTTAGGGATAACAGCGTTATTTATTTGGAGAGTTCTTATCGATAAATAAGTTTGCGACCTCGATGTTGGATTAATTTTTGTTTGTGGGGTAGGTTTTACAAAACTAGGTCTGTTCGACCTTTAAAAATTTACATGATCTGAGTTCAGACCGGCGTGAGCCAGGTTGGTTTCTATCTTCTTATTTTTTTTTCTGATTAGTACGAAAGGACTTTTGGAAAGTAAAATTTATTGTTTATTTACTAATTTGGCAGATAAAGTGCTTTAAATTTAGAATTTAAAAATGTGATTTTTTACAGTTAGTAAATGTTTTTTTTTAGAGTACTTTTTTTGTTTTTATTTGTGTTGCTTGGGGTAGCTTTTTTTACTTTGTTTGAGCGAAGGGTTCTTGGTTATGTTCAGTTTCGTAGGGGTCCTAATAGGGTTGGATTTTTAGGTCTTTTGCAGCCTTTTTCTGATGCTATTAAGCTTTTCAGAAAGGAATTTTATTTTCTTGTTTTTGGTAATTATTTTATTTATTATTTTATTCCTGTTCTTGGTTTATGTATTTCTTTATTATTTTGATTTCTTTATCCTTTCTTTTTTAATTTAGTTTCTTTTGTTTATGGTCTTTTATTTTTTTTATGTGTTTCGGGTGTGGGAGTCTACATTATTATGATTTCTGGTTGGAGTTCAAATTCTGTTTATTCAATGCTTGGTTGTTTACGTTCTGTAGCTCAGAGAATTTCTTACGAAGTTTGTTTTTTTTTAATTATTATTTGTTTTATTTTGTTTTCTGGTAGTTTTAATTTAGTTGATTATTATTTTTCACAGTATTATGTTTGATTTTTTTTTTTAGGGTTTCCTTTATTTTTTATTTTTTTTTCTTGTTGTTTGGCTGAAACAATACGTGCTCCTTTTGATTTCTCTGAGGGTGAATCTGAACTTGTTTCTGGGTTTAATGTTGAATACAGATCTTTCAGTTTTTCTTTGTTTTTTTTGTCTGAGTATAGAAATATAATGTTTATAAGTTTTTTTTGTGTAATTTTTTTTTTTGGTTCTGGTTTGTCAAGATTTTTTTTTTTCTTAAGGTTTGTTTTTTTGGTTTTTTGTTTTATTTGAATTCGTGGGTCTTTTCCTCGTTATCGTTATGATAAGTTGATATATTTATCTTGAAGGTGTTTTTTACCTGTAGTTTTAAATTATATAGTTTTTTTTATCTCTTTGAAAGTTTTAATATTTTTCATTTTTTTTAGTAAAGTTAATAGATTTTATTTATCTTTTTTATGTTTTCAAGACATAACACCTTTTTTTTGGTTTATTAACTTTAACTTATTTAATTTTAGTAATTTTATCTCATATTTTTGAGTTTATTGGTATCAAAATAAATATTAAAAAGTATACTATTGTAAGAACTTGCCCTGTAATTACATATGGTTCTTCAACTGGTCGTATACCGATTCATGTAAGTAAAATAAATGTATTAATGAAAATTCAGAATAGTGTTTTATTTGTAGGGTACATTTTTGTTCTTTGAAATTTATTCTTTATTGAAAATGGTAATGATAATAAAATTATGATTGATATTGCTAGGGCAATTACTCCTCCTAACTTTCTTGGGATTGACCGTAGGATAGCGTAGGCAAAAAGGAAATATCATTCTGGTTGAATATGAATGGGTGTAATTATTGGATTTGCGGGTGTAAAATTTTCTGGGTCTATTGTGATAAATGGGTTTGTGTTAATAATGAATGCAAATGTTGATATTGTAATAACTATTCCTAGGATATCTTTAATCGAGAAATATGGGTGAAACGGGATTTTATCAATATTATTTTTTGTTCCTAGAGGATTAGAAGATCCTGTTTCATGTAAAAAGATAAGATGTGTTATTACTAATATTGTTAGTAAAAATGGTAAAATGAAGTGGAATGAAAAGAATCGGTTTAGTGTGGGGTTATCTACTGCAAATCCTCCTCATATTCATTTTACAATTATGTCTCCTATGTATGGGATAGCTGAAATTAAATTTGTAATTACTGTTGCCCCTCAAAATGATATTTGTCCTCATGGTAAAACATATCCTAAAAATGCTGTTGCTATTAGTGTTAATATAATAATTGTTCCTGAAATCCATGTTTTTTTTAGTTTAAATGATCCATAATATATTCCTCGACCTGCGTGTAAAAAGGTTAGCAAAAAGAATAATGACGCTCCGTTTGCGTGGATATTTCGTATTATTCATCCGTAGTTTACATCTCGTGTAATGTGAATTACACTTTTAAATGCATTGTTGATGTTTGGTGTATAGTGTATTGATAGGAAGATTCCTGTTACGATTTGTATTATTAAGCATAATCCTAGAAGTGACCCAAAGTTTCATCATGTTGAAATATTAGACGGTGAGGGTAAATCAATAATAAAGTCATTAATTGGTGTCAGTTTTCGTTTTGGTTTAAACATATGTTTTTTTTAGTGGTCCTTCGAATGTTCTTGCAATGTTAGTAACGATAATTATAGTTAATAGAAGAATAAATATAATTATGATTGTTACATTTATTTTATTTAAATTGAAAAATTTTATTGTGTATTTAATTTCTTCTTTTTGTATTATTATTATTTTTTTTTCTGTAATTTTATTTATTTGTTCTATTGATGTTTCTTTAATTATTAAAATTATTATAACTATAATAATTACAGTTAATAAAATTTGTTTAATTGTAATTCTAAATTTTTCATTTGATGCGATTCTTGATATGTATATAAATATAATTATTATTCCTCCGATAATTGTAATGAATAAAATATAGGCGAATCATGATATATTTGATTCTTTAAATATTTTGTTTGAAACAAGAATTGTTTGTGTTATTAATATAGCACCTATTGATAATGGGTGTTTCGTAGTTGTTGTAATAGCTGAAATTAGAATAATTATTTTTCTTATTATTCAGTAAGTATTTTAACTAAAATATTAGTTTTGGAGACTAAAGATGTAATAATTTTCTTTACTGATTTTTATTTTTATTTTTTTATCTTATTTTATTTGTTTAAAAGTATTTACCTAACTTTGGTTTACAAGACCAATGTTTTTTTTAAACTATTTAAACTTTATTTTACATTTTTATTTTACTTATGTTAAGATTTTTTATTTTTTTTTCTGGTGTTTTTAGATTAATTTTAGTTCGTAAACATTTTCTTTTATCTCTTTTGAGACTTGAATTTGTTATTCTATCCGTTTTTTTTTTTATGTATTATTTTTTTTATTTTAGTTTTTTCGATTTTTTTTTTGGTATTATTTTTTTGGTTTTAGGTGTTTGTGAAGGTGTTTTAGGTCTTTCATTAATTGTTTATCTTTTTCGTAAGTCTGATAGTTGCTATGTTGATAATTTGGTTTTATGTTAAGGTTTATTTTTTATATTTTTTTTTTGATCCCCTTTTCTTATTTTCAATTTTTGATCGGTTTACATTTATGGTTTTTTTTTTTTTTTTTTTTTTTTTTTTTTTTTAATTGTTTATTTTTTGATGGTGTTTCCTTTGTTTCTTATATCTTTGGTTTGGATAATGTTTCTTATTTATTTTGTAGTTTAAGAATTTGGATTTGTACTTTGATGCTTTGTTCAGTGACTAGGAAAAAAATACCTTTTGGTTCTTTTTATTTATTTTGCGTTGGGTTTCTTCTACTTATACTTTTTATTGTATTTTTGGTTATAGATTTTTTTTACTTTTATTTCTTTTTTGAGGGTTCTTTGATCCCTGTTTTTTTAATCATTTTTGGTTGGGGTTTACAACCTGAACGTTTGATAGCTGGTTTTTATTTTATTTTTTACACTCTTTTTGTTTCATTTCCTTTTCTCTTATGTATTCTTTATATTCATACTGTCTTTGGTTCTTTTTTTTATTTTTTTGATTTTAAGCTATTTGGTGATTTTTTTATATTTTTTATTTTATTTTCTTTTTTAGTTAAGTTTCCTTTGTTTGGTGCTCATTTGTGGCTTCCTAAGGCTCATGTGGAAGCTCCTGTTTCTGGTTCAATAATTTTGGCGGGGGTTTTGTTAAAGTTAGGTGGTTATGGATTTCTTCGTGTTATACCTTTTTTATATTTTTTCTTATTTGATTATGGTTCTTTTTTTGTTAGTTTAAGACTTTATGGTTGTTTATTAGTTAGTTTATTTTGTTTAGTTCAGAGAGATTTAAGGATTTTAATTGCTTATTCTTCTGTATGTCATATGAGTATGGTTATTGGTGGTTTATTTACTATAACTTCTTGAGGGGTTTTAGGTTCAATTGTTTTTATATTAGGTCATGGTTTTGTTTCTTCTGGTTTGTTTTTTTTAGTTGGTATCGTTTATGAACGTGTTGGTAGACGAAGTTTTTTTTTGGTTAAGGGTTTAATTAATTTTTTGCCTTCACTTTGTTTATTTTGGTTTATTTTTTGTATTTTTAATATGTCTTGTCCTCCAAGAATTAATTTATTTTCTGAAATTTCTCTTCTTTTTGGTCTTATCTCTTGAAGTTTTAACACTTTTTACTTTCTTATTTTTATTTTTTTTTTTTCTGCTTGTTATAGACTTACTATTTTTTTTTTGAGACAACATGGTGTCTATTCTAGTTTGTTAAGTTATTGTTTTTTTTGTTTTGTTCGTGAATTTTTTGTTCTTTTTCTTCATTTTTATCCTGTCATTTTTATAATATTTGATATATTTTTTTTTTTTTTGTCCTTTTAGTTTAATTAAAAATTTTAGATTGTGGTTCTAGAGATCTTCAAGAGGTTGGGCTGTGTTATTTTGTTTAAATGTTTTCTTTTTTTTTTTTTTTTTTTTTTTTTTTTTTTTTTTTTTTTTGGTGTTTATTTTTATGAATTTAATCTTTTATATTTTTTTGAATGAGTTATTTTTAGATTAAATAGTTGTTCTTTTACTTGTATTTTTTTTTTTGATTGGGTTTCTTTAGTTTTTATGTCTTTCGTTTTTTTGATTTCTGGTTCTGTCCTTTTTTATAGAATTGGTTATATGGATGGTGACAAAAATATTGTTCGTTTTTTTTATTTTGTTTTTTTTTTTATTTTAAGAATGGTTTTTTTTATTCTTATACCTGATTTGGTTTGTTTACTTTTAGGTTGGGATGGGTTAGGTTTGGTTTCTTATTGTCTAATTATTTACTATCAGAATAAAGTTTCTCTTGGTTCTGGGTTGATTACTGTTTTTATGAATCGTGTTGGTGATGTATTTTTAATTTTGTCTATTGGTTTTTTTTTAAATTATGGTTCTTGACATTTCATTTTGTATATTGATTTTTTTGATTATTCTTTTTCTTTGATTGTTTATTTAATTTTATTTGCTTCTTTTACTAGGAGAGCTCAATTTCCTTTCTGTTTTTGATTACCTGCTGCTATGGCAGCTCCTACTCCTGTTTCTTCTTTGGTTCATTCTTCTACTTTGGTAACTTCGGGTGTTTATTTAATTATTCGTTTTAATTATTATATTTACAATTTTGATACTTTTTTATTGATGTTTATTTCTTTAGTCACTATATTTCTTTCTGGTTTTAATGCTTGTGTAGAGAATGATTTAAGGAAAATTATTGCCTTTTCTACTTTAAGACAACTTGGTTTTATATTTTTTATTCTTTCTTTTGGCTCTTTGACTCTTTGCTTTATACATCTTTTAATTCATGCTGTGTTTAAGTCTCTGCTTTTTCTTTGTTCTGGATTTTTTATTCATTGTTTTTTTGGTAATCAGGATATTCGTTTTATGGGTGGTCTTGTATTTCAATGTCCTTATATTTCTTCCTGTTTTTTTATTTCTTCAATTTGTTTGTGTGGTGTACCTTTTTTGTCTGGTTTTTATTCTAAGGATTTTGTTTTTGAGTTGATTGTTTTAAGAGAAACAGGTTTTTTATTTTTTTTTTTTTTTTGTTTTTCAATTAGTTTAACTATTTATTATAGATTACGTCTTTTTTATTATTTATTTTTTTCTAGGTCTTTTTTTTTTCCTTTAATTACTTTTTCTTACAGTTTTTATATAAATTTTTCTCTTTTTTTTCTTTTTTTTTTTTCTTTATTTGGTGGTTCTTTAATTTTTTGGTTGGTAAGAGATTTTATTTTTGTTGTTGAGTTTTCTTTTAGGGTTTTAATTCTAATAATCTTTTTTTTTTGTATTTTTTCTCTTTTTGGTTTTTTCGATTTGTTTTTTTATTGTAATTTTTTTTTTTTTTTTTTTTTTGGTTCTATGTGGTTTCTTAACTATTTTTCTTCTAGATTTTTTATTTTTCGTTTTTTTAGTTTTAGAAATTTTATTTATGGTTTGGTAGATTCTGGTTGATTGGAATATTTTGTTTCTGGGGGTTTACTTGGATTTTTAAGTTGAATTTCTATAATTTTTGAGAATTTTTTTTTGAATAGATTTTATTTTTATATAATTACTTTCTTTTTTTCTTTTTTTTTTTTTTTTTTTATTAGTTTTTAGTTTATTTTTTTATTTAGGTAGCTTAATTAAGAGTTTAACTTTGAAAATGTTAAGATGGTTTTTAACCCTTAAATATTAAAATTTATTTACAAAATTTTATTTTTCTTTATATTGAAAATATAATGTTTTTTTTAAACTATATAAATTTTAAAAAAGAGTAAAGTGATTTAACACTGAAAAGATAGTTAGCGGCTTCTTTTAATTTACTCTTTTAATTGGATATTTTGTTTCAATTTTTCCATTAACAGTGGAATGCTTCTATTTAGCTTCAATTAATTTAAGTATGGGGTTTGACCCTAATTTTAAGTCGAAATTAAATGTATTTTACTTCTTTACTTATTTTTTAAGAGAAATTGATTTTATTCAATAATTTCTTCTTGCAAAAAAGATGTTATTTTAACTATTCTCCTTCATTTTATTTGGTTCATTCTAGTATACCTGTTTTTCACTCATTTACTAGACCTGCAATTAGGATTATTATTGTTATTATTCTAGAAATTAACCATTCTGTTATATTTGTCATTGAAGTATTTGTTAAGGGTAAAATAATCGAGATTTCAATATCAAAAATTAGGAATAGAATCCCGATTATGAAGAAGTGTGATGAGAATGGTTTTCGTGCTGACGATATATTTGAGAATCCGCATTCAAATGGTGAATTTTTTTCTCGACTTATTGTTGTTTTTTTTGAGATTAAGATTGTAATTGAAAAAATTGTTATAATGATAGTTACTAAAATTATTGCTGTAAGTGTGATTTTTATTATTCTCTTAAAACTTAACCTTTTGATTGGAAGTCAATTATACTTTTTATACTAAGAGAACATTTATTTATTTTCCCCATCAGTACACACTAATATATAGAAACAATCAAACTACGTCTACGAAATGTCAGTATCAAGTTGCTGCTTCAAATCCTGTGTGATGATTAAGAGAAAAGTGTATATTTTTTCTTCGTACAAAACATACTGCTAGGAAGATTGTCCCGATAATTACATGTAGTCCGTGAAATCCTGTTATTATAAAGAAAGTTGATCCGTAGATTGAGTCTGCAATTGTAAATCTTGATTCTGAGTATTCTCATTTTTGTAAAAAGGTGAAGTAGATACCCAATAATACTGTAATTATAATGGATTTATTTGATTTATTGAGTTTATTGATTAAAATTGCTTGATGAGCTCATGTGATTCTTACTCCTGACGATAATAAAATAATTGTATTTAATAGAGGTACTTCTATAGGATTGAATGGTTTAATAGATTTTGGAGGTCAGTTTATTCCAATTTCAATGTTGGGGGATAATCTTGAATGGAAGAATCTTCAGAAAAATGAGAAGAAGAATATTACTTCTGACGTAATAAACAGAATTATTCCTATTTTAATTCCTTTAGTCACTATTTTAGTGTGATTTCCTTGGAATGTGGATTCTCGAATTACATCTCGTCATCATAGCATTGAACAAATTCTTGTGAGGACGATTCCTAAAATTATTATTTCTATTTGTTTAAAAGTTGTTCATTTAACTATACCAGTTAATGTGGTTATCACATTTATTGCTGTAAGAATTGGTCACGGTCTTCTTGTTACAAGATGGAAGGGGTGATTTTGTTTCATATGGGATTTCTCTAGAGTATAAAGTAATTAGGGTTGAAAATACGTAAGCTTGAATTATTGCAATTGCTGATTCAAATATTGTTAATATCATTTGTATGGGTAAAATTATTATAATTGTTTTTGTTTCATTTATATTTCCTAACAGTGTTATTAGAAGGTGACCAGCAATTATATTTGCAGTTAATCGAACTGAAAGAGAGATTGGTCGGATGATGTTTCCTGTTGTTTCAATGATAATTATTATTGGTATAATTGCTGAAGGTGTTCCTGTAGGTAACAAGTGTTTGAATAGTTCATTTGTGAATTTTGCTCATCCATAGATTATAAATATTAATCATATTGGTAGAGCTAAAGATATTGAGACTGCTATATGGCTTGTGGCTGTAAAATTGTAGGGGAAGATTCCCATGATGTTGTTAATCGAAATAACAAAGAAAATTCTTGTGGATATGAGAATTATTTCTTTATGATGGGTGGCGTTATGAAATTCTTCATTTATTTTTATTTCTAGTTTTTTTTTAATTATTCTTGTTCGTGATTTTTTTAGTCAAAAGTTTATTGGTATAATAATTATTGTTGATATTATTATTATTCAGTTTATTTGGTAAATAGAAGTTGATGGGTCGAAAGATGAAAATAGTCTTGTTATCATTTTCAGTTTATTCTTTTTTTCTTTATTTTTTTGTCCATTACTCTTTTTTTTTTCTTGAATTCAAAGTAAAGTATAGATTTTATTTGGATTATTATTATTGAACTTATTATTATAATTATTGTTCATATTATTGGTGATATTTGAGGAATCAAGGTGTACATTTTTATGTAAATTTTACTTGACAAGTAACTGTTTTTTTAAACTAACTCCTTTTTTCATTAAGAGTATTCGACTTTACTATATTTTGGTTTAAGAGACCATTACTTTCTTTTCAGTCACTTAATGAGTTATTTTTTTTTCATTCAATAAAGTTTTTTAGATTAACTCTTTCTAAGGTGATGGGTATAAATCTGTGATTTGTGCCACAAATTTCTGAACACTGTCCAAAGAATAGACCTGGTTTTTTTATTGTAAATGAAATTTGATTTAGTCGTCCTGGAACTGCATCTATTTTAACACCAACTGAGGGGACAGTTCAGGAATGAATAACATCAGATGATGAAATAATTATTCGTGTTTGTGTAAGAAATGGAATTTTAATTCGGTTGTCTACTTCTAGCAGTCGGAATATTTGTGTTTCTGTTTCTTTGTTTCTGATTATGTAGGATTCAAAGTCTGTTTTTTTTCTTTTATCTGAATATTCGTATCTTCAGTATCATTGATGGCCAATTGCTTTGATTGTAATTGATGGGTTGATAATTTCTTCTATAATGTATAAAATTTTTAGTGATGGAATTGCAATAAAGATTAATGATACTGCTGGTATAATTGTTCAAAGAGTTTCGGTCAATTGATTTTCTAGAAGAATTCGGTTTGAGAACTTATTTTTTGTAATAGTAAATATTATAAATATTACAATTGCTGTAATTCTGGTAATTGTAATTATTGTGTAGTCGTTGAAAAAAATAAGTTGTTCTATGATTGGTCTAGCTCTATTTCTCAGATTTATTTTTATTCATGTTGGTATTTCTAAGGAAATTTTGTTTATGGGTGAATTTTAAGTTCATTGCACTTTTCTGCCACTCTCAGAATTTACTTAGTAAGAACTGGTAATTCATTAAATGTATGTTCTGTAGGTGGTGTTTGGAAAAATCATTCAATTGATGAAATTGTATTTTTTTTGAAAATTGGTATTCGTTTGAATACAAATGTTTCTCATATGATAAACATGAATATTATAATTCTGGTTGTTGAAATAATAGACCCGATTGATGAAATTACGTTTCATAATATGAATGTATCAGGATAGTCTGAATACCGACGTGGTATACCTGCTAAGCCAAGAAAATGTTGGGGGAAAAATGTTGTGTTTACTCCAATAAATATAATTGAGAATTGTATTTTTAGTCATTTTTTGTTTATTACTGTTCCTGTAAATAGTGGAAACCATTGAATTGTTCTTGCTATGATTGCAAATACTGCTCCTATAGACAATACATAATGAAAATGTGCTACAACATAATATGTGTCGTGAATTACTGTGTCAATTGATGAATTAGCTAGAATTACTCCGGTTAATCCTCCTATTGTAAATAGGAATACAAATCCTATTGACCAAATTATTTGGGGTGATTTTTTTGAAGGGATTCCCTGTATTGTTGCGATTCAGCTAAAAATTTTAATTCCAGTGGGGACTGCAATTACTATAGTTGCTGAAGTGAAGTATGCTCGTGTATCAATGTCTATACCAACTGTAAATATGTGATGTGCTCATACAATAAATCCTAAAATTCCAATTGAGATTATTGCGTAAATTATACCTAGGTGTCCGAATGTAATTGTTTTCCCTCTTTCGTGTATAATGATGTGGGAAATAAGCCCAAATGCTGGCAAAATTAGGATGTATACTTCTGGATGACCAAAAAATCAAAATAAGTGTTGGTAAAGGATAGGGTCGCCTCCTCCTGATGGATCAAAAAATGATGTATTAAAGTTTCGGTCTATCAATAATATGGTGATAGCTCCTGCAAGAACAGGAAGGGAAATTAGTAATAGGATTGCAGTAATTAATACTGATCAACAGAATAGTGGGGTTTTTTCTATAGTTATTTCTTTAACTCGTATATTCATGATGGTTGAAATAAAATTGATTGCTCCCAAAATTGATCTAATTCCTGCAATGTGTAAAGAAAAAATTGTTAAGTCTACTGATGGTCCTGAGTGAGCACTTTGACTCGAAAGGGGTGGGTAAACTGTTCATCCGGTTCCTGCTCCTGAACCTGCTGTTGATCTTACAATCAGTATTGAAATTGACGCTGGTAGTAGTCAGAATCTTATATTGTTTATTCGTGGAAACGCTATATCTGGTGCCCCAATTATTATTGGTACTAATCAGTTACCAAATCCTCCAATTATAATAGGTATAACTATAAAGAAGATTATAACGAATGCATGAGATGTCACAATGGTGTTGTAGATTTGATCGTTTTTAATTAGTAGACCTGGTTGAGAAAGTTCTATTCGAATAATTATTCTCATTATTGTTCCTAGTATGCCAGATCATAATCCGAATATAAAATAAAGAGTGCCAATATCCCTATGATTTGTTGAAAACAGTCATTTTTTCATTGAGAAATGGGATGGCTGATTTCAGGCGTTAAATTGTAAATTTATTTAAGGTTTTTAAACCTCTCATTATTTTTTAATCTTGGGTCTTGTATTCAGTTATGAAGTTGAATTGCAAATTCAATGGTGCATTTATAAGCTAAGGCCTATAAATCTTTATAATTTTAACTTTGAAGGTTAATAGTTTTTTTAACTTAAATCCTTTAAAAGGATTTTATTATTATGATTAGCATAGTTCCTGTTGAATTAACAACAATGTCATTTTCTGTATCGTTCTTTTTTTTTTTTTTTTCTGCTATCGAATTCATTGTTAGAATTGGTCTAATTATTTTTATGTAAATGAATGTTGAGATGATTGATGAAACAATTATGGATGTTGCCATTGCGATAGAAAATATTATTGTTGATTGTAAGATTATTCATTTAGGAAAGAATCCTATTATTGGGGGTATACCTCTTAATGACAAAATATTTACGATGATACTAATCTTTCTTACTCTTCTTTGTGTTTTTACTTGGTTTAAAAATATAAAGTTTATTCTTCTAAATTTTTTAGTTATTATAAAGTTAATGATGGTATAAACTGAAAAAAATGTGACAAATTGTGACTTTGAATTTATTAATGAAATAATTATTCAGGGTGAATTTGAAATTGATGAATAAGCTATAATAGTTTTTAGTGATAATTGCTTAATTGCCATAATTGGTGCTATAACTATTGTTAAGCATATTGGTGTTATTAACATTTTTAGTCTCATTATTTGAGCTATAAAGATTGTTGGAATAATTTTCTGTATGGTTATTAGAATAAAGCAGTTTTCTCACGTTATTGGTTTTATAATTATTGGTACTCATATGTGGAAGGGTAACAGTCCTATTTTTATTAATAATCTTCTTATTAGTATAATTCTCGAACTGAGGGGGGTCTCAGTTATTGAATTAATTAATATCGACATTAATATTATTGATGAGGCTAGACTTTGAATAATGAAGAACTTTATTGGTTGATCCTTTATGGATTTTGATTTAGTTATAATGGGTAAAAACGATATCAAATTAATTTCTATTATGGTTCAGATTATGAGTATTCTTCTTGTTGATATTGCAGTTAATGCGGACAAGAATATTGTAAATAGTATTATTATCTTCGTTACATTGATTTTAATTAGAAAGAGAATTTTTTTCATGGATGGGGTATGAGCCCATAAGCTTTTTTAGCTTATCTTTCTTTTTTGTTACAATTAATAGTTTTATTTTATAATTTGATGTAAGATGCATAAAGAATTTTGATTTCTTTTGGCTTAGTTTAATTCTAAGATTTATAATTTTAGTAAGAGTGATTTACACTTAATTTATTACATCAAAATAACCCTTTCTTCAGGCATCTTACT